CGAAAATGTTCAATTTTCATAAGATCCTCTTGAGTGTTATTCAAAAGATCTAATAATGTATATATATTGGATCTTTTGAGGCAATTATAGATTCTGGGAGGCAATTTTAATTGGTCAATAAAAATATATTTCAATGCTATTTTTTTTTTGTTTTTCTTTAGTTTAACCAATTTATCATGAAAGGTAAAAAGAGGTAAAGTAACCTTGTGTTTATTGTCGTCTAAATTTAAGTTTTCTTCTTCTATATGGAAAAAGGGAATAAATAAATCAATCAAATTCCGGGACGCTTCATGAAGCGCTTCTTTAGGAGTTAAACTTCCATTTGTCCATATTTCGAGAAAAAGCATCTCTTGTTTTTCATTTCCATTCCCATAAGAATGAATACTATGATTTGCATTTCGAACAGGCATGAATACAGCATCGATAGGATAACTTCCGCCTTGAAAGTTAGTTTCACTTTTTATACGATATCCTCGACTCCTCTCAATTTGTAATCCAATATAAAAATCAATAGGTTCTGTCAAGCTAGCTATATGTTGTGTATTATCAACGATTTCCACATAAGGTGGTGAGATTATATCTTGAGCTGTTACATACCCAGGACCCTTAACACAAATAGACGCATCACAAGTTCCATATAAATTACTTCTCAATACTATTTCTTTCAAATTCATTAAAATTTCATGTACTGATTCTTGAATACCCACTATGGTAGAATATTCGTGGGGTATTTTCTCAGATTTTGCGCGTGTGATACATGTTCCTTCTATTTCTCCAAGTAAAGTTCTTCGCATCGCAATGCCTATGGTGTCGGCTTGGCCTTTCATAAGTGGAGACAAAAGAAAGCGTCCATAATAAAGACGCTTACTGTCTGTCCTTGATTCAACACACTTCCACTGTAGTGTCCGAGTAGATACTGTTACTTTCTCTCGAACCATAGTAATATAATATTATTTGATCGAATCGTTTATTTCTCTTGAAATTTCTTTAATATTTTTTTTTACACGCGTCTTTTTTTAGGAGGTCTACAGCCATTATGTGGCATAGGAGTTACATCCCGGACGAAAGTTAATAGTATACCACTTCGACGAATAGCCCGTAATGCTGCATCTCTTCCGAGACCGGGTCCTTTTATCATGACTTCTGCTCGTTGCATACCTTGATCGACTACTGTACGAATAGCATTTCCAGCTGCCGTTTGAGCAGCAAAAGGTGTCCCTCTTCTTGTACCCCGAAATCCACAAGTACCGGCCGAAGACCAAGAAACCACCCGACCTCTTATATCTGTAACAGTCACAATGGTATTATTGAAACTTGCTTGAACATGAATAACTCCCTTTGGTATTCTACGTGTATTCTTACGTGAACCAATACGTCCATTCCTACGCGAACCCATTTTTGGTATAGTTTTTGCCATATTTTATCATCTCATAAATATAAGTCATATAGATATATGGATATATCCATTTCTTGTCAAAACAAATCTTTTTTATTTGTACATCGGGTCTTTTAGAGAGTCTTTTTTACACTATCCCTGTCTTTGTTTATGTCTCGGGTTGGAACAAATTACTATAATTCGTCCCCGTCTACGAATTAGTCGACATTTTTCACAAATTTTACGAACAGAAGCTCTTATTTTCATATTTTTAATTCCTTAAACTTAATTTTGAATCGTAGTCCCACGGAAACTAATGGTAAAGTTGAAAAAGAAAAACCACCGAATCCCTCGAATCTTTGTTGGGAAGTTGATAAATGATACGACCTCTGGTTGAATCAGAATGCCTTACTTTAATTTTGACTCTATCTCCTGGCAGTATCTGTATAAAACTATGCCGGATCTTTCCTGAAATATAACCTAGATTAAGATCTTCATTAATTAAACCCTCATGAATCTATTTTTGTTCTTTTATTCCAGGTAAAACCCCCTTAAATTAGTAATTAATGTAGGAGGAACAAGATTATATACTCCGCATTTTTTTTTTTTTTTTCACAACAAATAGAAAGTTTCGGATCCAATGCAGGTATAAGAAGGATTACCATATATAACACAAAATTTCTCCACCTATTCCTTTTAGTCGAGCCTCCCGATCTGTCATTATACCATGAGAAGTAGAAAGAATGACAACGCCCATTCCACCCAAAATTCTAGGAATTCTTTGATAGTTAGAATAGATTCGTAGACCAGGTCTACTGATCCGTTTTAAATTTAAAAGATTTCTATAGGCCTCCTTTCTATTTCTTGTATGTCGCAGGGTTGAAACCAAAAAATATTTGTCGCTTTCTCGATGTTTCCTCACATTTTCGATAAAACCTTCTCGTAAAAGGATTTTAACAATGTTTTCAGTGATATTAGTAGATGCTATTCGAACTACTCTTTTTTTATCCATATCCGCATTGCGTATAGAGGTTAGTATATCAGCAATAGTGTCCCTACTCATGATGGACTAAAATTCTTGTTGCCCCCGAATTTTTATATAATCAACATGGTTTTTTACTTAATTTTTTTTTGTTTATGAAAAAAAATTATATTATTAAATTAAAGGTATATGCGTGAAACACAATCTACTAAATTAATTTGAATCTATTTCTTTCCAATATCCGACTATAACTATATCATAGTCTCATCTTATATTTTAAGACTATTATAATACCTCGGGCGCCAATGAAACTATTTTAGTAAAATTTAAATATCTCAATTCCCGGGCGATCGCACCAAAAACGCGAGTTCCTTTAGGATTTCCTTCTTGATCAATGACAACTGCGGCATTGTCATCATATCGTATTAGCATACCATTGTCGCGTTTAAGTTCTTTGCAGGTACGTACAATTACAGCTCTGACCACTTCTGATCTTTCTAGGGGCATGTTTGGTACTGCTTCTTTAATCACAGCAACAATAACATCACCGATATAAGCATATCGGCGGTTACTAGCTCCTATGATTCGAATACACATCAATTCTCGAGCCCCACTGTTATCTGCTACATTCAAACGTGTCTGGGGTTGAATCATTTTTTTATTTGTTCTTTCAATGCAAAGGGCGAAGAAAAAGAAAGAAATATTTTTTGTCAAAAAAAAAAAGAAACCTTGCATTTTTCATTCCCAGGATTTATTTTCTTTGATTCTACATTCTTATCCCAAAATAATAAATTGAGTTTTGATAGGCATTTTGGATGCTGCTATTGAAATGGCTTTTCTGGCTATATTTTCTGCGACTCCACCCATTTCATAAAGTATTCGACCTGGTTTAACAACAGCTACCCAATATTCTGGAGAGCCTTTACCTGAACCCATACGTGTTTCTGTGGGTCTTACTGTAACTGGTTTGTCGGGAAATATACGTACCCATATTTTTCCACCCCGACGTGCATTTCGTGTCATTGCCCGGCGCCCCGCTTCTATTTGTCTAGATGTGATCCAAGCGGGTTCAAGCGCTTGAAGAGCATATTTACCGAAACTAATATGATTACCTCGATAAGACATTCCCTTCATTCGTCCTCTATGTTGTTTACGGAATCTGGTTCTTTTGGGGTTATAGTTGATGGTTCTTTCTGAATTCCACCTCTACTACAGAACCGGACGTGAGAGTTTCGTCTCATCCAGCTCCTCGCGAAAAGGGGATTCAAAATATTCAAAATCAAAATGTAGCAATCCAAAAAAGGATGTTTTCGCGGGCGAATATTTACTCTACTATCTATATTCAGTTGTCAGGTTAATTCATTACGTCTCAGATCAGAATAGATGAATTCTTTCTCGGTTCCTTCCGCCATCCCGACCAATGAATCGTTAGGATTTGGTTTCAATAAAATCTTCTGCATTCATGGGTTCCATCGTTCCCATCGCTTCTTGTTTAATGGTTAGGTCTTAATGTTACAACGGAGCTCTTAATGAAATTTGTTCTTGAGTCAATTTTCTCAGTCTTTATTGGCTAAAGGCTCTTGGTTTTTTGTTCTATAATCTATCATTTAATTATGTATGAATCAGTATTGATGCTTTATTACATTGTCTTTTATGAGATGACTAAATGACTCATAGACCTTACATATTGGAATTCTATATCATTTATAGTTTTTTTCTCTCTTTCTCTCACCCCTCTATCCACATCTTTTTCTATATTCCGGTTCACACCTTAGAATAATATTTTTTGCTTTTTTAGTTTATGCAAAACAAATTTCAGTTGCTACAATGATATGAAAAATTTATCATATCTTGACTGCTTTGTTGGATCTAGATAATGCGAAGTGATGAGTTGGTTCTTAGTTCTATAGTTATTAGTTCATATTAGGGAGGCTTTTTTTTTTGAACCTTATTCCTAAAAAAACCAACGAGTCACACACTAAGCATAGCAATTATATCAAACATTTATTTAATCGAATTTTTATTCAACCCTATAGAATTAAAGAATTACGAGCTCTTTTTTTTATTCTTCATCTATAAATATCCAAATTTTGATACCTAATACGCCATAGATAGTTCGAACTGTATAGGCACAATAATCAATTTTAGCCCGAATGGTTTGTAGGGGAACCCTGCCTTCTCTGATCCATTCGACGCGTGCAATTTCTTTTCCATCAATGCGCCCTGCAATTTGTACTTGAATTCCTTTTGTATCTGCTTGTTCGGTTAATTCAATAGCCTTTTTCATTGCTTTGCGACAAGAAACTCTATTTTTTAATTGTCCGGCTATAAATTCTGCAAGAATATTAGGATTTCCATAAGGCTTTGCAATTCTTGTGATAGTAATATTGAGTTTTCGGTTTACACAGTTCAACTCTTTTTGTAGATTCGTCTGTAATTCTTCGATTCCTTGTGGCCGATTTTCGATTAATAATTTAGGAAATCCCATATAGATTATGACCTGGATCAGATCGATTCTTTTTTGAATCTCTATACGTGCAATTCCCTCGATGCCGGAGGATATTCTCATATTCTTTTGTACATAATTTTTGATACAATCTCTTATTTTTTTATCTTCTTCTAAACCTTCGGAATAGTTTTTTG